AGTTTTTTATCTTGTTCTCCTTGCAAAAGAATTTCTTTCTATGCACATTATTTTGATTCTTTAAATTGAAGGAAATTAGAATTCTCAATTCTCTACGACGTCTAGACGATAAAATTTTTTCAGGAACAAGCAAATCAGAATTCTTTTTGTCTCTATTTAGAGTTTTATGTCTTGGAATGGATTCATCAAAATGATTCTTAGCAACATTTTGGGGGTTTCGGTATCTTTGATTACTTTGGTGCTTACTTTTATGAACCAACGAAATACCTATGATTTGATACATAAAAAACTGTCCGTCATTTTTTACAGATAGACGGGCGGGTTCCATAATTAATATTCCCTTTTTTGTTAATTGTGTAAGATTTAAACGTCTCCTCATTATATCCAAATTCATTTCTTTCCTTTGAATATAGGATATAGAAATTTTTCTTACATTTATTAGGCTAACCAGGAGACCATATATCTGGATATTATTCATCATTTTTTGATTCAATTGATTCAAACGTCCAGTCCATCTTAATTGCAAAGGAAAATCTCCTTTGAGTAATATTTGTAGTTTTTCGATCGATTCTAAAAGGGATTCTTCAATATTGTTTTGATTCTTTAATTCAAAATATTGTTTTGAATTGGATGGACTAAAATTGAAAAAATCCTCATCCTCTTCGTGCTTTCCCTTGATATTTTGATTTTCACTAAAATTTGGATTGATATTCAAATTAAAAAGAAGTAAGTTGCTTGGAATAAACCAAGGTTTCTCTTTATATTTATGATAAAGTATCAAAAACTCTGGAAATAAAAAAAATTTCGGATTTGATATGGGGCGATTTAAGATTAAGAATTTTTCATTCATTCCCATCCAATCAAAAGACATTCCCATCCAATCAAAAAAGACCCTTTTGTAATTGATTTCGGAATTTGAATCAATCGGAAGATAAAAAAGACCATTATTCGGAATTTTATCCCTTATTTGGATTTGGTCCTTATTAGATTCAACCTGAATATTTGTATTCAATTTCCAACCCAAATATTTTCTATCTGTATTTTTTTCCATATATATAATATCACTTTTTCCTAGATAATTCTTGATAGGAATATTTTTGAGTATGTTAACAGTTTTTTCTTTATTTCTGGTGGAATTTTCTTGCTTCTTATTTGGTTCTAATGATGATCTATAAATATAGGACTTCTTATTAGTTTCAGAATGAATATATTTATATGATAAACGATCATATCTATAGTTTTTTTGAAAATTCTCTTCTTTATTTGATAATAAATAGACTTTCAAATTTTGTTTTTTTTTGTAATCAAATAATTGGTCTTTTTCATAGGAATACCATTTATTTAGATCCTTATTTTGAGATGGCTGGCATTGATTTTTTCCATTTCGCCATTTTTGTGGGACTAATCTAGACCATGTAATCTGAGATAAATCGTATTGATAATGACCTCTTAACCAGTTTTTCCATGGATTCATTCCATAATTTGGAAGTTTCTTATGTCTTACTTCGTAATCAAAGATTCCTTGTCTTCCAAAAAAATCCTTTATTTCATTCTTAAGAAAAAAAGACGGTCCATTGTACTGAAGAATAGATCTTAACTTATTGAAATTAATAGCCTGGGTTTGTGATAATTTTAAAAATACATATTTTTGTGACAAGTAAGATAACTCAAAAAAAATATTTGACTTCCGCTTACTATTTCTAAGATTATCAAAAGCCTTTTTTATAGTCCTAGTCGAAATAAAGTCAATTTGATTTTGTTTTGTTTTATTAATCTTTTCTTTATTTGTTTCGTTATTGTCAATGTATTTCTCAATAATTTTTTTTGTTGATTCCATAAAAAGTTGTAGAGCGATTCTGCGCATATTAATGATACATAGAAAGATATCTATGTATATTTTTTCAATGAAAATTTTAACTATTAATTCAATATTATTTCTTTTTAATATTTTCCAAATTTTTGGGAGTGCTTCTCCATTATTCTTTTTATTTATTTTTTTTTTCAGCGTTACTGTTTTTTTATTTTTTTTCATTATTTCTATTTGATTTCTGATTGTGTTTCTTCTATCAATTCTATGTTTCATTTCTTCTTCTGTCTGTGAATAATTTGTCAAACCTTTAGGTCGATTTTGACTAAGTGATTCATGAATTATCTTATTGCTGATTATAGAATCCTTTTCTCTTTCAGTTTCATTTGATTCATATATTTCTCTCGTTATAAATAATGGAATTTTCTTTCCTTTTAAAAGTTCTTTTAGTATTTGTTTTACAAAGAAAAAGACTTTTGCTTCTTTTTTTTTTATTTTTTTTAAAGCTCTTCGAATTCTAAAATTGAATTTTCTGATTTCGACTTTATAGTCTATATCTTTAAAAATGGGTTCAAAAAAGGAAGGTGTTTTTCGCGGAGGACCAAAAGGATATTCCGTTTCCATTCCCAAAACTGTTAAAAAACAAGAATCAAAATCATCTTGTTGCTTTCGATCTCTATCAGAGAGTCGTAG